ATACTACACCGCTGCTTAATTCCTTAGTGGATCGGCTCTATTACATAAGCAGATTCCTAAATTTTGCCCCATATCATGGGATAAGTAAGCAGTTTTTTTTAGTTGTATCGACCCAGTCGCTCACTAATGGATCTTTACGGTGCTTTCTCTATCAATTTGGGAACTTTATCCATAGAGTAGTAGTATAGGCCATACTTTCTTCCTATTTTGATTCTCGTGAAGTGTCCTTCCTTCCTACAGCTGATAGGGCAAAATCGTTGTTTTGACGATCCCTATGTAGAAAGCCCTTTTTCTAGTATTTACTAGAAAATTTGATCCTTTCTTTTTTTTTTTCTTCTTTCTATAGTGGAGATAGTCGCACGTAATGACAGATCACGGCCATATTATTAAAAGCTTGCGGTAAGAAGGGGTTTCGTTCTAGTGCCCGGAAATAATATTCCAAAGCCTTTGTATGCTCTCCATTGCTTGTGTGTATAAGGCCTATATTATAGAGTATATAACTTCGATCATAGGGATCAATTTCTAGTCGCGTAGCTTCATAATAATTCTGCAAAGCTTCCGCATAATTTCCTTCGGATTGAGCCAACATCCGTTACGGTCGTTCATTCTATTCAAAAAATCTCCGTTCCAAAACCGTACATGAGGTTTTCATCTCATACGGCTCCTCCCTTCTGTACATAGTACTAAGCGAAATAATCTATAGAATAAAAATAGAATTAGTCCCATCTTATTATGAACCGAAAGGGGCTGGTATTTTTCCAAGAAATCTCTAGCCAACCTTCCCGCAAGAGGTTTTTCTTAACACCAATGAATTCTATTAATGCTAGAGGAAAACGATAGCTCCAAGAATTTCTTTGTTCTCAACGCCTCCTATTTAGAGGAATTAGCCACTTCAACGATCTTTGATGGTTATAGGGGTATCCAAAGTACAAACCTGATGGTTGTTTGTTATCCCAACCATTCTTCCCAGCCCTGATACCGATCAGGAAAGGGCTAATTTCTAACAAAGTTTTTCTCTTGTTGATTCCTATTTCTAGGTGTAGTGCTTTTCTCCCCTATGCTGCCTATTGGTACTAGTAGAGTAGGATTGGCCTGTAATACAGAACCTATCCTGTAGGTGTAACCTTTCGCTCAATACTCAAATCTACAATTGAAGCATCTGAGGCCGCATCAATCGAGGATACACGACAGAAGGAATTGTTAGTTCACCTCACCTTCCCCAAGCGTGGGTTTCCTTTACTAATTTTGTTCTCTCTATGCGAACCCCCTCTCTTTCTCGTAAGACTGAGGTGTAGGTAGGGCTAAAAAAAAAAACAAAAAAAAAAGAGTCAAATCGCACCATCTCTATAATAAGTAAATGCCCTTTTTTCCCCTGAGGTTGTCGGAATTATTCGCAATAAAATATTGGCTACAATTGAAGAGGTCTTATCAATGAAATTTCCATTTATACGGGATCTAGGCATAATTCCCAACCCATTCTATATAGAATTGTTTTCATTTCTTCACAAAATAACATAAAAACAAACACATTCGATTCTTATAAATCGATCGATCCATATGCTCTAAATGGATAAGAGAGGTATGGATTTTCCGCTCAGCTCAAATTGTCTCCTTTTCCTTCTGTTTGGACAAGAAGAGATATGAAATATTTGACTAAGATTGGATTTCATTCCACTTTTCTATTTCTCAACAATAACTTCTCTCATCAGCTATTTCGCGTTTTCAAAGTCATTAATTGTCTCATACCCTTTTTTAGATTTCGATTGTATGGCGTAGCGTACCTTATGCAAACAGAATTCTAGGGTTCCTCTATTTTATTATGGAATAAGAAGAATTCTTCCATTCTCTTTTTCTTTGGTTTGGGGAAAACCCAAACTAAAACTTTTCGAGGGAGCAGAATTCCTAGTAAAAAAATCCTGGATCCTTCTACTTAGATGAAAAGGAATTTTTCCAATAGAACCATGGAACCCCCGAGCCGTTGTGGTTGTACCTGTACTGCAGGAATAGGAAAACTCGCTATTCACTTAGTTTATTTTCCATAATAAGATTATGTAGGAGAGATGGCCGAGCGGTTCAAGGCGTAGCATTGGAACTGCTATGTAGACTTTTGTTTACCGAGGGTTCGAATCCCTCTCTTTCCGTTTCTCTTAATTGATCAACGTTAACGATCACAATGTATCAAATCAAATAACAATTTATTCCAGCAATAATACCTTTATTTAATAGAAATTTTTTATAGTAAACTACTGTGGTATGTAAAATACACATAGAGGAAAGAACAAAAAAGAAAAAAGGATCCTAGGGTTAATCCATTTATGCTAGTTGAATGGGAAAATACGAATTAAGGGCCTTAGGTCGATTTAGTTCGGGGAAAGGGGAAGGGGAAGAAAATTCTATGAACTTTTCCTTTTTCGTTAAGTTCAAGTCTGACGAGAGTAATATTCTACAACTAACAACTCATTTATTTTGAGACCGACCCACTTCCTATCTAGGATTTTTTTAACTAGTCCTTTATATTGCAATGTGTCAATCGTCAAATGCTTTGGCAATTTCCCCGGGTCGGATGAAGCAATAGAATTTTGAATCAGACGTTTTGATCTTTGGTTATCCTTCGTAGTAATAATATCTCGGGGTTTGCAACGAAAACTTGGTATATCGACTATACGACCATTAACTAAAATATGTCTATGGTTAACTAATTGCCGGGCCCCAGGAATGGTTGAAGCCATACCCAATCGAAAAAGGATATTATCCAAACGCATTTCAAGTAATTGTAGTAAAACCTGACCTGTTGACCTTTTTGCTTTTCCAGCGATATGTACATATCTAAGTAATTGTCGTTCTGTCAGACCATAATGAAAACGCAATTTCTGTTTTTCTTGAAGACGAATACGATATTGCTCTTTTTTCCCAGAATGGAATTTCTTTTTCAGATTACTTCCGGATTTAGGTGTTTTTCTAGTGAGTCCTGGTAAAGCTCCCAGACGGCGTATTTTTTTTAAACGAGGTCCTCGATAACGGGACATGAAGACTCCTTGTTTATTTTATTGAAATTTCATTTTACACAATTAATTTCATTGTATTTACATTACAGAATACATCAAAATTAAAACTGAATTAAACTAAAGGATAAACAGAGTAAAATCTACTAAAGTACCACAAAAAATGGAATTTCATCAACATCTGGATTTTTTGTATATATATTATTTATTTTATTGTTTTGTATCTAGCAAAATTGTAAGGTAGAACCACATAATAGATCCTGGATTCTCCATTTAATTCGGAGAAAAAGAGAGATTCTTGTTCATGGAACATCGATATAGAAAAAAGCCGACTATCGGATTTGAACCGATGACCCTCGCATTACAAATGCGATGCTCTAACCTCTGAGCTAAGTGGGCTTACATAACAGAAATAGTGTAACAAATAGAAATATGTATAGTATAGGAAATCCGTAAAATGTCAGATCTTAATTATTAATCTTAGCTATTAACTAGTTCGAAATTGGAAGTTCTACTTAGAAAAAAAATACTAGAACTTCATAAAGATAAAGTTAACTTGATATGCTTAACTGGAGGATATCCTTAAATAGGATTATAGAAATTTTGGAACTTTCTTTTTATTTCTCTAATTCGCAAATTGATTTTTCTAATAGAATAGAATCTATTCCAATTTCTATATTGAATTTGATTTCAGATATTTTCAATTTGATATGTCTCGGATGAGTAATCTAATACATAGAAAAGAATAATATATATGATGAAAGATATAATAACGAGAAAATGCGAATTTCTTGGCATTTTCATTCGATCATTATAGACATTTTTTGAGATATTTTGTTTTTTTTGTTATTTCTTAATAATTTAATGATTAATATTTCACTAAGGAGAACATAGAATCATAGCAAATGAAATTGCTAATTCTGATTAGAAAAAAAAAGAATGAATATCAAGCGTTATAGTATGATTTTGAATACTCTAAAAAAGAAAGGCGGGGGGGGGGGGGAGAGAAAAACTTTGGGATATATTGATTCGGATTGAATTGCAAATACATCAACGATAGAATCAATTCAATTCTGAATTGCAATAAGCAGGGTCTGTCAAATAGAGACGAACTGCTAGACTACGTCGAGTAATGAATTCAACGATTCCAAAAAAAACTAAGAGATGGATGAAATTACACAAGGAATCCAGGTCTCAATCAAAGAAAAGGAAAATGGGGATATGGCGAAATCGGTAGACGCTACGGACTTGATTGTATTGAGCCTTGGTATGGAAACCTGCTAAGTGGTAACTTCCAAATTCAGAGAAACCCTGGAATTAAAAAAGGGCAATCCTGAGCCAAATCCGTGTTTTGAGAAAACAAGTGGTTCTCGAACTAGAATCCAAAGGAAAAGGATAGGTGCAGAGACTCAATGGAAGCTGTTCTAACGAATCGAGTTGATTACGTTGTGTTGGTAGTGGAACTCTCTCTAAATTTAGAGAAAGTAAGGGCTTTATACATCTAATACACACGTATAGATACTGACATAGCAAACGATTAATCACGGAACCCATATCATAATATAGGTTCTTTATTCTTTTTTAGAATGAAATTAGGAATGATTATGAAATAGAAAATTATGAATTTTTTTAGAATTATTGTGAACCCATTCCAATCGAATATTGAGTAATCAAATCCTTCAATTCATAGTTTTCGAGATCTTTTAAAAAGTGGATTAATCGGACGAGGATAAAGAGAGAGTCCCATTCTACATGTCAATACTGACAACAATGAAATTTCTAGTAAAAGGAAAATCCGTCGACTTTATAAGTTGTGAGGGTTCAAGTCCCTCTATCCCCAAACCCTCTTTTATTCACTAACTATAGTATTTATCCTCTTTTTTTCTTTTTATCAATGGGTTTAAGATTCATTAGCTTTCTCATTCTACTCTTTCACAAAGGAGTGCGAAGAGAACTCAATGGATCTTATGCTGCTATTCATTGAATAGATTTCTTTTT